GGCGCGCGATAGTTCAATTATCTATGGACGATTCTTCGTTCAATGCCCCTTACAATTACAATGGGTTTCGAAGATACAAATTATTCTTTTTTTTCTTTTCTATTGGGACATAAACCGACCTAGGTAAATCCACGAGTTCGATTCGATTAGTTCTTACTATTACTATATAACACTATATAACCATTTGAACCCCAAATTGTCCTCTAACTCATATTCCAGAGTATATCTTTTAACGGTGCAAACAAAAAAATAAGAAAATTCTGTTTTCCCTGCCCATAAATGAAATATTAAATAATTGTAGACTGGAAATGAAAGCCCCTTTCTCGCATTCGTTCTCTATTGCATTGTCGGAACAAAACAATATTGGATTCTGAAACCAAGGAAATCTATTGAAAAATATATTTTCGAAATATAATATACTTTTTTATATGTATCGGAAAAGAATAGCGATTTATTCCTATGGAACATCCAGTAACAAGAAGATAAAATAAGAAATATCGAAAAATTCTTGCCTTGTATGTTCCAAGGAAATAAAACAAAAACCGCTTCTAGGATTTAATATATATCGAATTTATATATCAGAATAGCTGATATAGTCATGATTCAATGGGTTAGGTCCACTTACTTTTATAATTTTATGTTATGGTAGTTTGATAGGAAAAATGGGGAAGTAGGAATATTTTGGTTTGGCAATTAATAATAGAGATTGGATATCTAGAATATTTTTTGTCCTGGGACAAAAAAAAATGGAATATATAAGATATGAAGAGGACTATTATGTCACTACAGAGCGGAATCCCCTAAAATAAAAGTGCAATTAGTCATTATGATAATGATTCAATGTTCAACTTTTTAACTATATTTAACTATAAAAAAACTCCTAATAAGCGGAACTCATTATAATGCGGTTACCTTTTTCTTTTTTTTATCAACAATATCTCTATTCTACGTTGAAAAACGAAGAATAAGACTTGAGTGACTTGAGTTTTTTGGAAAAAGCCCTTTATCGGATTTGAACCGATGACTTACGCCTTACCATGGCGTTACTCTACCACTGAGTTAAAAAGGCCCTATTTAATTCATGAATTAGTCATTTTCTATTATGGAGTCTAATGCATATATGTATATATGCATGAGTCTAGTACTATAGGTATATATGTACATATGAACTCATTCAGAAAAAAATCTGATTTACTTAGAGGTAAAATTATTCTCTTTCTTTTTGAGAAAATGCAGTGAATTGTTTCAAGACTGATCCCCCTTGCTTTGTTTACTTTGACTGACCTGACCCATCAGAACAAGACTCGCTTGATTTACGAATCCAATATTGACATAGATTCAAGGCATTTTCTTGAATCATGTGATGAGGGGATTCGTACCCCGAATCGAATTCTTATAAAAAAGAACTTTTTTATCCCTTTTTGCATTTTCTGACTTAGTGTGAGATAGTTATAGGCATATTTTATCTGAACGATAAACGAAGCAATGAATAAAAAAGAAATGAAATGGGGGTTTACCCCCTTTTTCAGGTCGGACCAATCATTGACCGAACCGAAGGAATCCTATACTTCTTTATATAGAGTTATATAGAATATTTTATATAGAGTTATTATAGTATGAGATGCTTCATTCATGAAGTGAAGTATCAAATCAAACAAAAAAAATCTATCGAATCATAACATAGAAAGTAGGAAAGACTCTTTCGATTTAGCCATACCATTAGATTATATTGACAATTCCAAAAAACTGATCATACTATCATCATAGTATGATGACGGTCGGGCGGATATGCCCCCATCGTCTAGTGGTTCAGGACATCTCTCTTTCAAGGAGGCAGCGGGGATTCGACTTCCCCTGGGGGTAGGGTACTACGAAAGGAAGTTGATCGTGGATTATCAATAAGCCTGGAATGAATTCTTCCTGGGTCGATGCCCGAGCGGTTAATGGGGACGGACTGTAAATTCGTTGGCGATATGTCTACGCTGGTTCAAATCCAGCTCGGCCCAAAAATGCACCGCTCCATGAGTATGATATAATAAATTCGTCCTACAGAAACAGAAATGTCTGATCCGTATAAATAAAGAGAAAAAATCAATTTTTTTTGCTCTATCTATATGTTTCTCATTCGTTCTGTTCTGATCTTTCTAACGATCCATATTCATGATCCTTAAGTAAAGTATCAAGAAAAGGATCTTTTTTTCTTATTGAAAGATTGATTATTTCTTTTTTACAATAAAAGAACCACAGGTTACTAGTAATTCGTATCACTCTCACTAAAGCACATATTTATGTGGATATGATATCAATATATCATTCGTGTATCTCTTACAATATGACGAGTAGAATATTCTTATGAAACCATAAGAGTATGTATTCCATATACCTCGCCGGGATTGTAGTTCAATTGGTCAGAGCACCGCCCTGTCAAGGCGGAAGCTGCGGGTTCGAGCCCCGTCAGTCCCGAACTAGGATCCGACGAATTTCTCAATTCATCTTTCTCTTTTCTGTGAAAAGGAAGACAGAGAGCAAAATAGAATTATGGAGTGCCCGTATTTTTACCGGGAGTGCAGACACAAATTATCTTCGTTTATTGTACGATACACAATAAACTTAATATAATTACCTCGACAGAGTACTTTTCAGGTTCAGGTGAAACCACACTTTTTTGAATTCCGGCTTTGTTTGTGTATCCTCTAATACTATAGTAATTGGTTGGAGACAACCTATCTCATTCAAATAGCATACTGAATTTGTGATGTATACGTTCTAATCCCAATCCAAGAAGAAGATACTAATTAAATAAAAAAAAAAAGACCAAACAAGCAAGGCCCCCTTTTAGTATTTAGTCAATTTTTGGAATATTCGATTTTTTATACTTAATCTGCCCTTTTTTCCATCTCACTTCTACTGTTTGAATTGGATCTGTGTATGACCCATAGAATACCGGTCATATGATACCTCATAATTGTATGTATTTGTATATATACTATTGTATGTATAAGTAGTAGAATTGTATAAGGAAGATAATAGGTTATAGAAAAGAAAAGTGAAAAAAAAAAGATGAAAATCCAATGATAGGATTTAGGATCCAATCAAAAACGGCATTTTTGATTTAGTATGAATAAAAGATTTTTCTATGTTATACTATTTCATTTTCGACGATGAATCAATTTGATAGATCAGATATTGTTATTCATAATATTGATCTGATTCAGTATCATCAGGATGCAATTCATCCCATTGAATTTACAGGAGTCAAATTTATCATCTCTATGGGATTAGATCCCGAGTTATTTCGAAACAAAAAAAGAAGATTATGGAAGTCAATATTCTCGCACTTATTGCTACTGCACTGTTTATTTTAGTTCCTACTGCTTTTTTACTTATCATATACGTAAAAACGGTCAGCCAAAATAATTAATTTGAATGAAACTTGAATTATTAGTTCTTATCAATGATTGAAGAAATAAAAGAGATTCAAACTTTAAGTCTTAAATTAAATGATAGGGCTGGAATCAGAAGTAGAAGTATCTGAGATAGTGTGGTAGAAAGAACTATATATATAGTTCTTTCTACCACACTATCTAGTATTATATACTATTTATTATTATATAATGTAACGTTTCTAAAGTTGTATACGAATCTAGTCTTCATTCATTTCATATGGATCAATTTACAATATGTATGTACATATATTAGATGTACCTTTAAATAGCACTCGAATTCTATTTTTTTTTTTCGCTACATATAAATAGAATACATTTGTGATGAGATGAGTCAAAAAAAAGCATAAAAAAATTTCTAGGAGTCTAAAACAAACGTGAAATGTGCGATGTACAGATCGCTCAACGGAAGAAAGATCTCATTTTATTAGGTGTAGGACCTCTTTTCTTTGGACAACCGCTAATCGCTTCCTGTGGAAAGAAAGTATGTATTGCCGTTATAGCAGCAGACTTTCTCTTCAAACAGTAAAAGTTAAGAAAAAGGGGAAAGAAATAAAGAAAAAAATAGGGATTGGTTTTTCTCGTTGTAATATCCATAATTCTGGTAAGAGTTGATTCACCAAAATAGAATATTTAGGAAAAATTCGATTAGAAAAAATTTCCTATCATGCGTAGATTTGAGTTTCGAAATTAAATTCCATTATGGTAATCATTCATTGTTTGATCGAATGATTATTATTCATAATTGAATTTTTTTATGCATTACCATATTCCAGTACAATTTGGAAACAGAAACATTTTTTTAAGGCTTCGCAAAACGATCAATAAAGAATTGATACAATTCGATTACTCAATGGATTACTCAATTAGTACCCTAGCCCTAGAGTCCACTCCTTCCCCATACTACAAGTGAAAGAGAAAATGTAAAGACTACCATTAAAGCAGCCCAAGCGAGACTTACTATATCCATGTGAATTATGTCCCCTATCTCTATGAAGGAATTATTCCATTATTGATTAATAATCATAGTGGAATCAACGGCACAGAGTCAAAATAGGATTCTGAATTAAGGCTATTGATGAACCAAACCAATTCAATGAATACATTTGTAACAAGTTCCTATATTATTATAGGATTTCTGGTAGAATCAGGAAGCATTAAGTACAAATACAATACACACACCTTTGGAAATCTCAAAGGAATGTTCCTAATGGAACAGGTAAGCCTAAAGAAAAGAATAGTAAGACCTTTTGTTTGTTTTGGTACCCTCCCCTCATAAGCAAAAAACATAAAAATATACCATCAAGATAAATAACTTTCTATCAGATATCTATATTTCCTGTGAAAAAAAAAATAGCCCGAACCAATCATTAATAAATAATGAAATTGAATTATGAAATTCAATTATAAATTAATAAGTAATAAGGGAGAGTTGTTTCATCCATATTGGCACCGTACCAGTTTGGGCCACACCCAGAACTCATGGTTCTAAAAATAAAGTATTGACACGTCTGCTTAGTCCTTTGCCTCTGCTTCCGCGGGGCAAGAATTCGTCTA